TCAACTGCCCATATAGATTGACTTTAATTAAAAATATAAAAATCTAATAGATAATATAAAAAGAGAATCTAAATAGCTAAATAAAATAGATAAATAGAGATTTACTTTCTTTTTTTTTCTTTTCTTATTAAGAATGAGGAATAATTTTCATTTTAGACTTCATAAGATTCATCGAAATAGCTTTATTAGTTCTATGCTATATGCCATCTGTAGTATTTATCCTTATGAGATACCCTATAAAATGTACAAAATATAATTCTTTAGAAAGAAGGGATATAATAAAATTCTTGATTGGATCTTTTCATAGGAACGATTTATTTCATTTGCTTGCTGGATCCAACAACAAAAAAAGTTGAATGGTCTTATTCAAAACGCCTCGTTATTTTTAACCAATTATGTGCTTCAATATAATTCCCTGGAGTAAGCGCTATAGCTTGTTTCCAATACTCAGCAGCTTGATCAAACCAAGCCTGTCCAATTTCCGAATCGCCTTGTAGAATGGCCTGTTCTCCCCGGTCGGAATAGGTTAGTAAATTCCCTCCCTTAGAACCGTACTTGAGAGTTTCCTACCTCATACGGCTCAGCAATCAATTCTTTGCATCCCATCTTCTCTTAATCTATCCTATGCTAGATTCATTAAATTTCTAATCAATCTATTCTATTTTATCTTGGGTTAACCAGAAAATGTTTATTACATAAGTTTCCAATTCTAATTTGGATCAATGATTAGTTTTCTCTTTTCTCCCACCTTCAGAAAAATGAAGCATAGATATCCTCCCCGATATCGTTAGAATTTTCTGAAAGGTAACTATCTCGGTTTCATATTTCATATACCTTATATATATGAAATTTTTCTTTCTATAGAATCTTTGAAAAAGACCTTCCTCCGTTAAGAAAAAAGAACTTACTATCTTTAGGATCTGATGCTACACCGCTGCTCAATACTTTAGTAGATCAACTCTATTACATAAGTTGATTTCTAACTTTTTATCCCATATCATGACATAAGTAAGCAGTTCTGAACTGTATTGACCAAATAATAGCTTACTAATGGATCTTTACGGTGCTTTCTCTATCAATTCGACTCTTTATCCATAGAGTATAGTATATAGGCCATACCTTTTTCTTCCGATTTTTTTGGTTCTCGCGAAGTATCTTTCCTTGCTACAGCTGATAAAAATCGTTATTTTGGACGATGCATATGTAGAAAGCCTATTTTTCTAGTATTTACTAGACGATTTTATCTTTTTTCCTTGCTTTCTATAGTGAAGATAGTCGCACGTAATGACAGATCACGGCCATATTATTAAAAGCTTGTGGTAAAAAGGGATTTCGTTCTAGTGCCCGGAAATAATATTCCAAAGCTTTTGTATGTTCTCCGTTGCTTGTATGTATAAGACCTATATTATAGAGTATATAACTTCGATCATAGGGATCAATTTCTGGTCGCGTAGCTTCATAATAATTCTGTAAAGCTTCTGCATAATTTCCTTCGGATTGAGCCGACATCCGTTACGGTCGTTCGTTCTAGTAAAAGAATCTCCGTTCCAGAACCGTACGTGAGATTTTCATCTCATACGGCTCCTCCCTTCTGTGCATAGTACTAAAGGGAATAATCCAAAATTCACTATTAGAATTATGAACTGACAGGAGCTGGTATTTTTACAAGAAATTTCTAGCCAGCCTTCTCATAAGAGATTTTTTCTTAACACCAATTGTATTAGTACTAGATAGAAAAGGTCACTCCAAAAATTTCTTTGTACTCAACGCTTACAATTTCCAGGAATTAGTCACTTCAACGGTCTTTGATGGTTATACGGGTACCAAAAGTACGAATGAGATGGATCTTTGTTTTCCCAACCATTATTTTTAGTCCCGATACCAATAAGGAAAAGGGTTATTTATAACAAAGTTTTCGTGTTGTTGATTCCTAGGTGTAGTGCTTTTTCCCCGATGCCATCTATTGGTACTAATGAAGTAGGATTGACCTCCAATACAGAACCTATAGATGTAACCTTTTGCTCAATACTAAAATAAATAATTGAAGCATCTAAGGCTGCATAAATCGAGGATACACGATAGAAGGAATTGCTCTATCTCTAAACTTCACCTTCACCAAGCGTAGGTTTCTTTCACTCATTTGTTTTTTTATATTTATAACTACGTTCTTTTTCTCGTAAAAAAGAGAGGTAAAAAAAAAAACAAAAACAAGAAAAAAATCAAATCGCACCATCTCTGTAATAGGTAAATGCCTTTTTTTCTCCTGAAGTTGTCGGAATTATTCGTAATAAAATATTGGCTACAATTGAAGAGGTCTTATCAATAAAATTTCCATTTATTCGAGATCTAGGCATAATTAGTAATTCATTCTATAATTCTTCTCATCCTCCTTCGGGGAAAACGATCCCACAAAAAAGGAATTGTACAGTACAAAATAACATAAAAACAGACTCATTGGAAAAAATTTGGATCCCAAATTGTACCCCCTTTTGGACAAAGATGAAATGAAATAGTTGAATCAGATTAGATTTCATTACAATTTTGTAGTATACCAATGATCAAAACTCTTACTATTTCATCTAAGTTGAATAACCATGGATTTTGATAACTCGAGAAGTTTTGATTTGGTTATGATCCAAAAAGGAAAAAGAATGTAATAGTCATTCCATGATAAAATCAAATTCAAATAAAGTAACCATCCTTTTTTTTTTTGAATAACGTGTATGTGCCACGCCATACAATTGAAAGAGAAAAATTAATCGGACGATTCATGAATTTTGAATAGATCCACGGGGTAGCTTATGAAATAAGTTGTTGTAAATAAATATGAAATTGGAAAAATTTTCTTCTTATGGAACCATCGAACGGTCATACCTGTACTGCAATTAAGATGAATGACTCGCTATTCATTCGGGTTTTGATCATAAATAAGATTATGTAGGAGAGATGGCCGAGTGGTTCAAGGCGTAGCATTGGAACTGCTATGTAGACTTTAGTTTACCGAGGGTTCGAATCCCTCTCTCTCCGTTTCTTTTCATTCATCAACGTTACCAACTATAATGTATCAAATCAAATAAGAATTGATATCATTATTATAACAATAAGACCCTTAATTTCATAGAGATTCTCTATCCCTAATTACATCCCTGTGATACGTAAAATACAAATAGAAATATCATATTTACATCGAAAAAAGAAAAAGAATCCTATTGCCGATCCATTTGTGATACGTGAATTAGACAGGGCACAAGGTACTCCATTTACTTCAGCGAAAGGAGTCAAAATTGTATGAACCTTGCTTTTTTATTTTCGTTAGAATCAAGTCTGACGGGAATAATATTCTACGACCAACAATTCATTTATTTTCAAACCAATCAATTTACTATCTATTATTTGATTTACAAATCCTTTATATTGTAAGGAGTCAATAGTCAAATGGTTTGGTAATTCCCCGTGGAGGGATGAAACAAGATAATTTTGAATCAGAGCTTTTGATCTTTCTTTATCCTTCGTAGTAATAATATCTCGGGGTTTGCAACGATAACTTGGTATATCCACTATACGACCATTAACTAAAATGTGTCTATGGTTAACTAATTGTCTGGCTCCAGGAATGGTCGAAGCCATACCTAATCGAAAAATTATGTTATCCAAACGCATCTCAAGTAGTTGTAGTAAAACCTGGCCTGTTGACCCTTTGGCTTTTCCAGCAATATGCACATATTTTAGTAATTGTCGCTCTGTCAGACCATAATGAAAACGCAATTTCTGTTTCTCTTCTAAACGAATACGATATTGCGATCTTTTTCCAGAGCGTAATTGGGTTTGAAGATCACTTCTGGATCTGGGTCTTTTACTAGTTAGTCCCGGTAAAGCCCCCAGCCGGCGTATTTTTTTGAAACGAGGTCCTCGGTAACGAGACATATAAAGGCTCCTTTTTGATTCACTTTCATTTGACAAAAAAAAATATAAATTCAGACTGAACTAAAGGATCCGCAAAACAAAACTCAATAAAATCAATTTTATCAAAATTCGGATTTTTGTATATATAGGAAATTCAAGTAAAAACTACATTTTCCAATTTCTTCTGTAGAGATCTAATTGTTCTAGTCAACTTTTTTATTCATAGCTATAGCTGCAAGTTACCATGACATAATAGATTGGTGACCCTACATTTAGAGAAAGTGAGAGTAGAGATTTTCAATCATCGAAAGAAAAAGAGCCGGCTATCGGAATCGAACCGATGACCATCGCATTACAAATGCGATGCTCTAACCTCTGAGCTAAGCAGGCGGATATAAAAGCAATACTGTATAGGAATACAGTAAATTTGGGATCTTAGTTATTACCTAGTGATTCTTTTATTTTTTTCTTTCATTTCTTGATTATTGAAATTTATTCTATTTCTTAGTTATTAGTTATATATTTTAGATTCTATTTAGATCTAGATAAATTAGATATTGAAATAGAAATTAAATTCCATATATATGATATATGAAAAAAAATATGAAATTAAAAAATATTAGATATAAAATCCAAAAAGAATTTACATTCATTAAAGAAAATATGAGATTTAAATTATTATATTAATCTATTTATATAGTAGAATCAATATTATTTAGAATGAGATTCTATTTTATTTTATTTATTATTTATCATATTAATAATTCAATACAAGAAAAAAAAAGAATGAATATTGACCGTTACACTATTTTTAATAGTACTGTAAAAATGGATAATGAGGAAAGGGATAGATATATCCCACATATATCTATCCATATTGAATTGCGGATACATCAATGATAGAATAATTCGGATTGAAACAAATAGGAATCATTACCTAATGAATTCCTTAGTGACAAGATCAATGAAAGAGGTGGATAGAATTACAAATGGATTCTTTTTTCAAAGCAAGGGGGATATGGCGAAATAGGTAGACGCTACGGACTTGATTGGATTGAGCCTTGGTATGGAAACCTGCTAAGTGTTAACTTCCAAAT